GCGCTCAACGGACCCTTTGAATCCTCAAAAAACCCTTGCGGGCTTTCGATTGATGCAAAAACTACTTTTTGTTTGTCCAATCTTCAGATCTCAATTCCAAGTTCTTAAATGGAACGGCGTCGTCTGATTTCCATACAATAGACTCGAGTTCAAATCGCGCGAACAGCATTACTCCAAGATATTCTGGGATCTAGATTCAGCTATTCCAAGGCTCTTTTAGTCGCTTTCAGAGTCAGATTGTTATCGAAAAAAGCAAGAGAAGAACAAAGTAGAGTTGGGACGCTCTCTGTCTCTCTTTTATCCCTACGAACTAGCAAACGAACTCGAAAGCTTAGAAGGGATATAATGAAATTGATTGGTTCTTTCCAGCGGAATACTTGATTTTAGTTGACTGAGGGGGTTAACAAACAAGGAAGTGGACGAACTGAATTCCAAGAAAGAAATGGTGTCATCTTTTATTCGAAACGCCTCGTGATCTTCAACCAATTATGTGCTTCAATATAATTACTCGGAGTAAGTGCTATAGCTTGTTTCCAATACTCAGCGGCTTGATCGAACCAAGCCTCTGCAACGTCAGAATCGCCCTGTCGAATGGCCTGTTCTCCCCGGTCGGAATAGGCTGGTTAATTCCTTCCCTTCGAACCGTACTTGAGAGTTTCCTACCTCATACGGCTCCGTACTCAACTCTTTTGGTATCCAATTGTAGTCGACCCTATTGAAGTGAATAAGCTTTCTCATAGATCTATCCCATTTTTCGTGTTAACCAAAAGAAGCTAATGACATGAGTTTCAAACTTAAATCTGAAATTTGGATGAATAATCTGTTTTAGTTTTATCTTCGTTCCCACCTTCCTACGACTAAAGCATAGGATTTATCCTATCGTTCGAATTTTCTGAAAGGTAACTATCTCGATTTCATCTTATATCGAACTTTCTATAGAATTTTTGAAAAAGACTTTCAAGGAAAGACTCACTATCTTTGGGATCTGATCCTACACCGCTGCTCAATACCTTAGTCGTTAGTAGGTCCACTCTATTACATAAGTGGATTCCTAACATTTATCGCACATCATGACCTAAGTAAGCAGTTAGTATTATATCGGTACAAAACTCCGCGAATTGATCGTTACGGCGCTTACTCTATCAATTAGATCCGTTATCCATAGAAGAAAACAGCTGGGCATATCTCTTTCTTCATATTTCGACTTCGAAGAAGGTTCTTTCTTTTCTACAGCTCATAAAAATCGTTCGTTTAGACGATGCATAGGTAGAAAGCCTATTTTTCTAGTCTTTACTAGCGGATTTGATCTTTCTTTCCCCCTTTCTTTCTATAGTGGAGATAGTCGCACGTAATGACAGATCACGGCCATATTATTAAAAGCTTGTGGTAAGAATGGGTTTCGTTCGAGCGCTCGAAAATAATATTCCAAAGCTTTCGTATGTTCTCCGTTACTTGTGTGGATAAGTCCTATGTTATAAAGTATATAACTTCGGTCATAGGGATCAATTTCTAGTCGCATAGCTTCATAATAATTCTGCAAAGCTTCCGCATAATTTCCTTCGGATTGCGCTGACATCCGTTACGGTCGTCATTCAATTCAAAGAATCTCCGTTGCAGAACCGTACATGAGATTTTCATCTCATACGGCTCCTCTCTTATGTGCATAATGAAAATAATACAGGGAATCAAAAAAGATGAAAATATTCTCATTATGAACTGAACAGGGCTGGTGTTTTTACACGAAATCTCTAGCCAACCTTCCTGCAAGAGATCCTTTCTTAACATCGAGCATATTGGTACTAGAGAGAAATGATAACTCCAACAATTTCTTTGTTCTCAGCGCCCCCGAATTTCCGGGAATGAGTCACTTCAACAACCTTCGATGGTTCTACGGGTATCCAAAATACAAACACGATGGATGTTTGTTGTCCCAACCATTCTTCGTAGTCCCGAGCCTGCTAAGGAAAGGGATAATGTCTCACAAAGTTTTTTTTTATGGATTCCCGGGTGTAGTGCTTCTTCCCCTATGCTGCCTATTGGTACTAGTAGCCTAGGATTGACCTGTAATAACGAACCGATAGGTATAAACCTTCGCTCAATACTAGAATCGACAATTCAAACTTAGTATCTGAGGCTGCATTAATCGAGGATACCCAACAGAAGGAGTTGTTCTATTTCCAAACTTTACCTTCAACAAGCGTAGATTTCTTTTTCTTTTTATCCCGATCCCGAATCGTGTGTCTTTCTCGTAAGCCTAAGAGGAATAAAAAAATCAAATCGCACCATCCCTGTAATAGGTAAATGCCTCTTTTTCTCCGGAAGTTGTCGGAATTATTCGTAATAAGATATTGGCTACAATTGAAAAGGTCTTATCAATAAAATTTCCATTTATCCGCGGTCTAGACATAGGCAGCAATCCATTCGAAAATTCTTAACATTCCATTTCTCTCATGGAAACAGGATCCCACAACGAAAAGAATGGTACAGTACGAAATAACATAAAAATAGAGTCATTCCAAATTCAAAAACAAATATCTGCCTTCTATTCAACTATTCACTATTCAAATTGTTCCTTTTCACAGGAATTGATAAGAACTAAAAACAAAATAGTGCAACCTGATTCGATTTCATTCTAATGGAATCGTATAACCAACGAAGGAAACGATGCCGATGACATTGAAGTTACAGATTAGAAGAACCCACGAAATTTTTTGGAATTAGGATCCAAAGAAGAAAAAGGATCGACTACTCATAATAAGTCGATGATGAGAAGAGAATAACCGCCTCTTTTATGTTGTCTTGTGTCCATAATGGGGATACACGAGACAATCCAAATAGAAAAACAATCCCATCGAAAAGATAGTTTAGGAATTTGTACTAGATCGATGGCCTAGGGGTTTGTTGTTGATACCTCGAAACTTGGATTGGAAAAGAGTTTGAGAAGTCTTAGGGTATCAAATCGTAGTCTAACTAGAATGATGATCTAAAGAGATCCATTAATCCGCGTCTCTAAAATATAGATCCCTCAATCGGTCGATTTGTTTTAATTTCTAATTTCGTGATTGAATCGGGAAGAAAGGGATACGCCGACAAAGAAGAGAACCTTGTTTTGGCAAACAGGAAAAGTTAACCGTTTTCGCAAGTAAAGCAATTTTCTCTTTATCTCGGGAGCCTCGAAGGAAAGATCTTGCTTTGACTTGGATCAAAAATTTTCTATTTTGATAGCTTTTTCTCGGTAGAGTTGATTAGTCGGACCTACCCAAAAATTCAGATAAATGACTCGCAATTCACGCGGTTTTTGAGTCATAATCATTATGTAGGAGAGATGGCCGAGTGGTTCAAGGCGTAGCATTGGAACTGCTATGTAGGCTTTTGTTTACCGAGGGTTCGAATCCCTCTCTTTCCGTACCTTCACCCAACGCACCGATCTTACTAACCACAATAGATCAAATAAGAATCGATATCAGTCTTCCATACAGTTAGACCGTGCTTTGATATAGATTCTCTATTCCTAGCTGTGGCACGGAAAAGACTGGAAAGAAAGGGGGAGATAAGGAAAGAAAATCTCCCTCTCGATCTATGATACTCAACTAAGAGAAAAATACGGCTCAAACCCTTCTTTCTCTTAACCTTAGGTTAATTTACTTCGCCGAAAGGGAGCAAGGTTGTCCGCATTTTACCTTATTACTTTACCTTATTAGAAAATTCGTTCGGTTTAAGTCTGACGCGAATAATATTCTACGACTAGCAATTCATTTATTTCCAAACCGACCCATTTGCTATCTATTATTTGATTGACTAATCCTTTATATTGCACTGAGTCAAGAGTTAAATGGTTTGGTAATTCCTCGTGAGGAGAAGAATCGAGAGAATTTTGAATTAGAACTTTAGATTTTCCGTCATCCTTTGCCGTAATAGTATCTCGGGGTTTGCAGCGATAACTTGGTATGTCTACGATCCGACCATTTACTAAAATATGTCGATGGTTAACTAATTGGCGAGCTCCCGGAATAGTCGGAGCCATACCCAATCGAAAAAGAATGTTATCCAAACGCATTTCAAGTAATTGTAGTAAAACCTGACCTGTTGGACCTTTGGCCTTTCCGGCGATACGAACGTATTTAAGCAATTGGCGTTCTGTAAGACCATAATGAAAACGCAATTTTTGTTTTTCTTCTAGGCGAATACGATATTGGGATTTTTTCCGAGATCCCGATTGGTTTCTACGATCCTTTCGGTCTTTGGGACTTTTAGTAGTTAGGCCCGGTAAAGTCCCCAGCCGTCGTATTTTTTTGAAACAAGGTCCTCGGTAACGTGACATAAAGACTCCTTCCTCTTATTTATATTTCACTCTTATTGATGAAATTTCATTTTACAGAATAAAACTAAACTCAAACTGAACTAAATGAGAAATGAAGTGAAATTGACTCAAATGTACTATTAAAGAATAACGAGATGAATTGGATAAAGAAATATCCAGCTCTTTACTTTATATTCTCTATATAGATATAGAAAAAGAAAAGGATAAAGAAATATCCAGCTCTTTACTTTATATTCTCTATATAGATATATAAAAAGAAAAGGATCTTTTTATGTCCTAGTTTTTAGTTCCTCTAACCTAATAGAAATCGATGACTTTTAGCAAAAGCGGAAGACATTTTTTTCACTAGTCTTTGATTTCAAAAGGACATTCTCAATGATGAAAAATCAAAAAAAGAAAGAGAGAAAAGCCTACTATCGGAATCGAACCGATGACCATCGCATTACAAATGCGATGCTCTACCTTCTGAGCTAAGTAGGCTGACATACGAGAAATTCGACACGCCTAGGAATAAAATAAACGCTCAGAATCCTTGCTTGCTATTAACTATTAGAATACAATTTTGAAAAAATTCTGAGCTATTCATAATAAATATGAATCAAAAACAAGAAAATATAGAATTTCAAAAATCTGAAATCTTATAGAACATAATGATTCATTTGGGCCTATCGAATTTCGACTTCTTTCTCACAATAATATTATAGATTATTGAATACGAAATGAATAAATATAAAAAAATTTTTTTGTTTTTGAATTCAACCGACATTTGAAATTCTTTTGATTACCCTTCTCTCTTTTCTTCCCTATTATCTATCTTGCAAATTCTAATTCTTGAATGAAATTAGTAGTTATAACAAATGAGCCATGCCGCCGCTTTCATTCGGAAAGATGGAATTTAGGACGAAAAGTCGACCGTTTAAGTAATGGAAATTATATAGAAAAGTGATTGGATGGAGGACAGATAGATATATGGGATGGATCCACTTATATTGAATTGTAGAGACATAAATGATAAAATCGTTTTTGATTGGACCAAAAAGCAAAGATGAGAAAAGACTTTTTCGAGATAGCAATAAGTCTATACTAAAGTAAAAAGGGCCGGCAGAAATAAAAGACAAGTGGGAAGGACATCACAGTGAGATCCTAATCTCAAAGGGGGATATGGCGAAATTGGTAGACGCTACGGACTTAATTGGATTGAGCCTTAGTAGGGAAACTTACTAAGTGAGAACTTTCAAATTCAGAGAAACCCTGGAATTAACAAAAATGGGCAATCCTGAGCCAAATCCCGTTTTCTGAAAACAAGGTTCGGAAAGCGAAAATCAAAAAGGATAGGTGCAGAGACTCAATGGAAGCTGTTCTAACAAATGGAGTTGATTGTCTTATGTTGGTAAAGTAATCTTTCTCTTGAAACTTCAGAAAGAGTGAAGGATAACTCTATATAATAGACATAGGTAAGGTATGCGTACTGAAATACTATAAAATATCAAATGATTAATGACGACTCGTATCTGTCTTTGTTATATGAAAAATGGAAGACTTCTTGTGAATCGATTCAGATTGAAGAATGAAGAGACAAATCATTCACTCCCGAGTCTGATAGATCTTTTTAAGAATTGAATCATTGGACGAGAATAAAGATAGAGTCCCATTCTACATGTCAATATTGGCAACAATGCAATTTATTGTAAGAGGAAAATCCGTCGATTTTAGAAATCGTGAGGGTTCAAGTCCCTCTATCCCCAAAGAGCCCATTTCGCTGTCTAACGCTTGAGTCTATCCTTTTCTTTATATTGATGCTTTTTTTTCGTTAGTGCTTCCAAATTCCTTCTCTTTCCCATTCACCTACGCTTTTACCAACCGCTCTGAGCGGAAAGGTTTTTCTCTTTTCACGAGTTTTGTGGGATAGAGTATACATGTACAAATGAACCTCTTTGAGCAAGGAATCCCCATTTGAATTTGAATGATTCAAAATGGAGATTTTTATTCATCCTCAAACTTACTAAGTTGTTCTTTTGACGATCCAATAAATTTCGGGACCTGGACGAGACTTTCTAATATCCTTTCAATTGACATATACCCAACTTCTCTAGTAAAATGAGGATGCAGTAGCGGGAATAGTCGGGATAGCTCAGCTGGTAGAGCAGAGGACTGAAAATCCTCGTGTCACCAGTTCAAATCTGGTTCCTGACACACGATTCATTTGGCTGAGCCTCAATAAAGTAATTGATATGAATCGAAATACATTTTGATAAAATTCATTAAGAGGCTAGATCATAATACATATTAGCCCTCTCGGTTTTTCGAGAGATATCCCATCTATTTTTATTTGATAGATGGGTAAAGACTTTCTTAGACAAAGGATCTAAGAAATGAGATTCTAGATTTCTATTCTTTTGAGTTGATTTATCCTCTCCTTCAAAAAAACGAATAGAAATCGAATCCGATACCCTTTCATTCCCTTGTATTTTTTTTTCAAATTCTATTTTTTCATTGCCTCCTACATTACATGACTTTATTAGAGTCCGTCTAAGTGATGCGCGCACGACAAAGTTCATGATGCAGAACTCATTTGGTTCATCCTATTGGCTTGGATCATCTGAAATAAGTATCTTTCCAATTTTAGAATCCCAATGAAGCTCTAAGTGTCTTGTCTTGTTTGTTATCCTAGCCAGACTACAAATGAGACCTAAATTCCGATGTTTCACCGAGAACAGAGCCTGAATTCTAGACGTGAAGATCCATTTCAATGAGCATCTTGGATTTCATAAAAGTTGGGGGCAATATAATCTTTACGCAAAGGCCACCCTATCCAACTTTCAGGCATTAAAATACGTTTCAAACGTGGATGATTAGCATAAGAGATTCCCACCATATCGTAAGATTCCCGTTCTTGAAAATCCACACTTTTCCAAACCCAGAAAACAGACGGAATTCTCGGATCCGTCCTCGAGGCAAATACTTTTATACATACCTCTTCGGGTTGATCCACGCCAGACTTTATTCTCGTAAGATGATACACACTAGCTAAGAGTCCGCCTGGTGCTACATCATAGGCACACTGGGAGCGTAGATAATTGTAACCATATACATAAAAAATAACAGCAATGGAATGCCAATCCTCGGCCTTTATTTGGAAAGTCTCTATTCCGTGGTAATCAAAGCCCAAAGATCGATGA